AATTTTATTTCACAAAAACCGTACTAGTAACAAAAAAATATACATACAAATAACAAAACCACAAACAAGGGTATAAATAATTTGGGCCTGTAATCCAACAATCCTAAACTTATCTTTTATTTAATTTATAGATAAGTTTAGGATTGTTGGATTACAGGCTTTATATACATAATTCATACCTAAAAATAAAATTTTATACATATAAGATGAAAAATTACCAATAAATCTATTTATTGGTAAGTTTTCATCTTATATATAATTTCATTTATTTTAGTATAAAATAATAAAATTGCTTATATTGAATAAATTATACGCTATATGTTGGCGATTATATTAATATAAGTGTTGAATATTTAATACCTTTTTCTTCTTCTATTAGGTAGCTATACCCGCTATACTGTTAATTGTACATAAATAAGATCGTATTATTTGTATAAATCACCTATGATCAGCAATTACAATCAGTATAGATATTTTCTTCTCATAAAGAATCATATTACTTAATATATACGCGCCTGAGTAAACACCCCAATCACCCTATTTTACACACAATAATAAAACAAAATATACAATACCTCCAATTTATGTACTGGTAAAATAAAAAGTTACATAAAATACCTGGAAGACTCAAATGATGAGCCTGATTAAAGGATTATCGTGATAGGATAAAACATGTAGATAATACTACCTTCATTACATCTAACAGAATCAAACTATCACCATCAAGCATCAAAAGCCACCGTGCATCATACACCAAGATGTAAAAAAATAATTTTAATATAGAAAAGTAAGCTAAATCAAGCTAATGGGTTCATACCCCGTAAATAGAGTTTAACACTCTCTTCTCTAATGCCCAGTAACTCAACAAAAATCCTCCTGCTAATTATTTTAGTAGGGGGTGTATTAGTATCTGTGTCGTCCAATTCATGATTGGGAGCATGAATAGGACTGGAGATTAATCTAATATCATTTATCCCTTTAATGTCCAACGTCAAAAATATATATAATACAGAAGCCTCACTAAAATATTTCATTGTACAAGTGCTTGCCTCGGCAACACTTCTATTTATGGTAGTAATAAAGACGTTAACAGAGGACTTATTCACATTTGAAATAAACCCATATACACCAATAATCATCTGTACCCCTCTCCTGCTAAAAAGTGGAGCAGCACCTCTCCACTGATGGTTCCCGGGAGTAATGGAAGGATTGAGATGAGAAAATTGTGCACTATTAATAACAGTGCAAAAAGCCGCCCCATTGATGTTAATATCATACCTGATTGAAATCAATGCCTTCACACTAACAATTATTTTGATATCCACTATTGTAGGAGCTATTGGAGGATTAAACCAAACCTCAATACGAAAGATTATAACATACTCATCAATTAATCACACTGGATGAATGTTAATTGCACTTACCACAAGTGAAAATTTGTGAATAGTATACTTCACTATTTACTCAACACTAGCACTAACCGTAGTTTCAGCTATTAAATTATCAGGGGTTTCATTTATCAACCAAACTATAATAACAAACAAAGAGGCTACACTAATAAAATTTATAATATTCACATCATTGTTGTCATTAGGTGGTCTTCCCCCATTCCTCGGATTCCTACCAAAATGAATTGTTATTCAAGCCATAATTACAAATAATTTAACCCCGCTGGCAACAGTTGTAGTAGTGATATCACTAATCACTTTATATTACTACCTAAAAATCTCCTACTCAAGATTCTTAATCTTGAACACAGAACCAAAATGAAACCTGAAGTTTTACAAAAATAAATCAACCAAAAACATTAGAGCTATAATCCTATCTTCAATCTCCCTAACAGGAATGGTAGCCTGCACAATTCTTACTAACATCAACTAATAATCAATGAAGGCCTTAAGTTAAAATTTAAACTAATAACCTTCAAAGCTATAAATAAAGGGCTTCCTTTAGGCCTTGGTAAGTTAAAGACTTACCCCTATAGAATTGCATTCTATAATCACAAAATGAATACAAGGCTTTAATTAAATAGTGGAAGAGCAACGTAAACGCCCCTAAATAGATTTACAGCCTATCGCCTACTTATTATTCTCAGCCATCCCACTAATCTTCACCCGATGATTTTTCTCAACTAATCACAAGGACATTGGAACTTTATATTTTGTATTCGGAGCCTGATCAGGAATGGTTGGAACCTCTTTAAGAATACTTATTCGAACAGAACTTGGACAACCAGGATCCCTAATTGGAGATGATCAAATCTACAACGTTATTGTCACAGCCCACGCTTTCGTTATAATTTTCTTTATAGTTATACCAATTATAATTGGTGGGTTTGGAAACTGATTAGTTCCACTAATACTCGGAGCCCCAGATATAGCATTCCCCCGAATAAATAATATAAGTTTTTGACTTCTCCCACCTTCACTAACTTTACTACTTACTAGTAGAACGGTAGAAAGTGGTGTAGGAACAGGATGAACTGTTTATCCGCCTCTTGCAAGAGGCATTGCACATGCTGGAGCATCAGTAGATCTAGCCATTTTCTCTCTCCATTTAGCAGGAATTTCATCAATTCTTGGAGCAGTAAACTTTATTACTACAACGATCAACATAAAGCCAAAAAGCATAAAACCTGAACGAATTCCACTATTTGTATGATCAATCGCCATTACTGCCCTATTACTACTACTATCTCTACCTGTACTAGCAGGAGCAATCACAATATTATTAACTGATCGTAATCTAAATACATCATTCTTTGATCCTGCAGGAGGTGGGGATCCAATCTTATATCAACACTTATTTTGATTCTTTGGACACCCTGAAGTATATATTCTCATTCTACCAGGATTTGGTATAATCTCTCACATCATTTGCCATGAAAGAGGAAAGAAGGAAGCATTTGGAAACCTGGGAATAATTTTCGCTATACTAGCAATTGGATTACTAGGTTTTGTAGTATGGGCACATCATATATTCACAGTAGGAATGGACGTTGATACACGAGCATATTTTACATCAGCAACAATAATTATTGCTGTACCAACAGGAATTAAAATTTTTAGATGACTTGCAACATTATACGGAACTCGAATGACATATAGAGCAGCATGTTTATGAGCACTAGGTTTTGTATTCCTATTCACAATAGGGGGTCTCACCGGTGTAGTTCTAGCGAACTCATCAATTGATATTGTATTACATGACACTTATTATGTGGTAGCACACTTCCACTATGTACTATCAATAGGAGCAGTATTTGCAATTATAGGGGGTTTTGTTCAATGGTATCCTTTATTTACCGGACTTACTATAAACCCTAAATGACTAAAGGCCCAATTTGCCGTTATATTTGTAGGGGTAAATTTAACATTCTTCCCTCAACACTTCTTAGGATTAGCTGGAATACCTCGACGGTATTCAGACTACCCTGATGCCTACACTACATGAAATATTATCTCATCAATAGGGTCAACAATCTCGTTTGTAAGAGTAATAATATTCCTATTTATTATATGAGAAAGAATTACATCAAACCGGCTAATTCTATTTCCCACACATACAAGAAATTCAGTAGAATGACTACAAAACTTCCCACCAGCAGAACACAGATACTCAGAACTGCCAACTATCTCAATAACTAATTAATACTCTAACGTGGCAGATAAGTGCATTGGATTTAAGCTCCATAAATAAAGTTTTATAAACTTTCATTAGAAAATGACAACGTGATTAAATTTAACTCTACAAGACAGAGCATCCCCTGTCATAGAACAATTAATTTTCTTCCATGACCATGCCTTAATAATTATATTAATAATTATCACAGCAGTATTTTATACTATAATTAGAATTGTACAAAATAAACAAACTAGACGATTTATTTTAGAAGGACAAATAATCGAAACTGTTTGAACAATCGCACCAGCAATTATTTTAGTATTTATTGCAATCCCATCTTTACGTCTATTATATCTAATAGATGAAATTCACAACCCAGTAATAACATTAAAAACAGTAGGACATCAATGATATTGAAGTTATGAATACTCAGACTTTACAAAACTTGAATTTGACTCATATATAGTCCAACAAGAAGATCATCAAATAAATACATTCCGACTATTGGACACAGACAATCGAATCGTTCTACCAATAAATTCACCAATTCGAATAATTGTGACAGCAGCAGACGTATTACACTCGTGAACAATCCCAGGGCTTGGGGTGAAAACAGATGCCACACCAGGCCGACTAAACCAAGTAAGATTCTCAATTAATCGGCCTGGTTTACTATATGGACAGTGCTCAGAAATCTGCGGAGCAAATCATAGATTCATACCAATCGTAATTGAAAGAGTATCAACAAATCAATTTATTAACTGAGTATCAAAGATAAGAGAATCATCAGATGACTGAAAGCAAGTAATGGTCTCTTAAACCAGTTCATGATATACTAGCAAATATCTCTGATGACAAAGGATTAGTTAATAGAATAACATCAGAATGTCAAACTGAAATAATCATAAAGATATCCTTTTATCCCTCAAATAATACCTATAGAATGAATAATACTTTACATTACATTTCTAGCAACATTCTTAATATTTAATATTATGAACTACTTCAACCAATCCCCAAACCAGCAAAGAAAGGTAAAAAAAATCATTAATACTATTAAAATCAACTGAAAATGATAAGTAATTTATTTTCAATTTTTGATCCAACAACAGAAATCAATAATCTCCCACTAAATTGAACAAGAACTACAATTGGATTATTATTAATTCCAACAAGAATTTGATTAATTCCCTCACGAAACAGAATAATATTAAGATTACTAATAAATAAACTACACCAAGAAATAAAAACAATTCTAAGAAAGGGAAACGAAAACAAAGGAAACTCATTTATTTTAACGTCATTATTTCTTATAATTTTAATAAATAATTTCCTTGGACTATTCCCATATATTTTTACTAGAACAAGACATTTAATTCTCACACTAACATTAGCTCTACCTTTATGAATAAGTTTTATATTATTTGGGTGAATCAAAAACACCAATCACATGTTTGAACACCTAGTACCACAAGGAACACCATCTATATTGATACCATTCATGGTTATCATTGAAACAATCAGAAATCTGATTCGACCAGGAACATTAGCAGTACGTTTAACTGCTAATATAATTGCAGGCCACTTATTATTGACACTTCTAGGAAACAATGGACCGTCAATAAGACACACATTACTAACTGTTCTAATCATTGCACAAATTCTTTTATTAATCTTAGAGGCAGCCGTAGCTATTATCCAATCATATGTATTTGCAATCCTAAGAACACTATATTCTAGAGAAGTTAATTAACAATCAATGTCAATACATGAAAATCACCCATTCCATATAGTAAATAAAAGACCATGACCACTTACAGGGGCTATTGGAGCAATAGTTTCTTTAATAGGATTAATCAAATGATTTCACCAATACGATGACAGCTTACTGGGTATTGGTGCAATTATCACCTTACTAACCATAATCCAATGATGACGAGACGTAACACGGGAGGGAACCTACCAAGGATTACACACAAAAATAGTAACAAAAGGACTACGATGAGGTATAATTCTATTCATTGTATCGGAAGTCTTATTTTTTGTATCATTCTTTTGGGCATTCTTCCACTCAAGCTTATCACCAACAATTGAATTAGGATCCACTTGACCACCCACAGGCATTCAACCATTTAACCCAATACAAGTACCATTATTAAATACAGCAATTCTATTAGCATCAGGTGTGACTGTAACTTGAGCACACCACGGTCTACTAGAAAATAATGCAACACAGGCAACTCAAGGACTTTTCTTCACCGTCCTATTAGGTTTATATTTCACAGCACTTCAAGCATACGAATATATTGAAGCACCATTCACAATCGCAGACTCAGCCTACGGATCAACATTCTTTGTAGCAACAGGTTTCCATGGACTACATGTAATTATTGGAACAACTTTCCTAACCACATGCCTCCTACGACAATTAACCCTACATTTCTCATCAAATCATCATTTCGGATTCGAAGCCGCAGCATGATACTGACACTTTGTAGACGTAGTTTGATTATTCTTATACATCTCAATCTACTGATGAGGAAGATAATATAATTTATTTAATACAAAAAAGTATACTTGACTTCCAATCAAGAAATTTGTGAGAAACAAAATAAGTAATTATAATAATCATAACAACAGCAACAGTAACAATCCTTTTGTCTGCAGCCATCATAGTCTTAACAACTCTAATCTCAAAAAAAATAAATGAAGACCGAGAAAAAAGATCACCATTCGAGTGTGGCTTTGATCCAAAAAACTCAGCACGACTACCATTCTCATCTCGATTTTTCCTGATTGCAGTAATCTTCATAATCTTTGATGTAGAAATTGCGCTACTGCTACCAATACCAATCACTTTACTTACATCAAACATTAAATCATGATTAATAATCAGATCTACATTCCTTTTAATTCTAATTATTGGATTATATCATGAATGAAATCAGGGATCACTCGAATGAAGAAATTAAGGGGCTATAGTTAATAATAACATTTGGGTTGCATTCAAAAAGTACTGCTTGAGCAGTTAGTCTCACTTGTTCAATAAAGTAAGAAGCAAATTTTGCAATCAGTTTCGACCTGATCTTTGATAATAATAAATTATCCTCACTTTAATTTTTTAACTGAAACCAAAAAGAGGTATATTATTGTTAATAATAAAATTGAATTTAAATTCCAGTTAAAGAAGTGACAGAAAAGTGAATGCTGCTAACTTATCACTATAGCGGTTAAAATCCGTTTACACTTCTATTTATATAGTTTAGAAAAACATTACACTTTCACTGTAAAGACAAAGAAACACTTTTATAAATACTTTACCTAAAGGCAATTATATACCTCATCGACATCTTCAATGTCGCGCTCTAAACAATAAGCTATTCAAGTAATAAATAATAATAAATAACAAAATAATAATCCACATAACAAAAAAACCCAAAAATACCTTCAAATTATTATATTGAAACCATTGATTAACCTTACCGAGGTTAAAAAGAACTCAATATATACCTTGACCACCAAAATATTCTATTCACCCAGAATCAAAAACCCTAGTAGCCCTATAACCAATTCCCAAAGGAACAAAAGAAACACCATACGTAGAAAAAAAAGGTATAAACCATATAGATCCAGAAAACGAGGAAGCATTATAAAAAAACATAGAAAACAATTTATCACCCAAAACAAACCCAGCAATTTCATAACCAAGTCAACCACCAATAAATAAAACAAATAATGTAAGAAACCTTAAATAATAAGGCAAACAAATTATAGAAGGAGTAGGGCAAATTAATCATATAAGAGAACCCCCGCCAAAAACAGATATAATCAATAAACCAATTATACCAAAAATTATATTATATCTAGTCTCAACTATAGAATAAGAAGGAACAAAATTAAAATCACCACACAAAACAAAATAAAATAATCGAAAAGAATAACAAACTGTCAAACCAGTAGACACAAATAATAAGAAAAATCCAAAAACATTCACATATCTTATAGAAAATATCTCCAAAATAAAATCCTTAGAATAAAACCCTGCTAAAAATGGTATACCACAAAGAGCAAAATTAGAAACCATCAAACTTGCAGAAGTAAAAGGTATATAAACTGACAAGCCACCCATATAGCGAATATCTTGTGAATCCCCTATAGAATGAATAACACCACCAGCACATATGAAAAGTAAAGCCTTAAACAATGCATGAGTTAACAAATGAAAAAATGCCAACCCAGAAAGACCAATAGAAATAGTTATAATCATAAGTCCTAATTGGCTTAGAGTAGATAAAGCAATAATCCTCTTTAAGTCAAATTCAAAATTAGCCCCAAGACCTGCTATAAATATAGTCAAACCAGAAATCAACAACAAAACAATATTTAACCAACTACTAAATGAAGGACTAAACCGAATCAACAAATAAACCCCTGCAGTAACCAAAGTAGAAGAATGAACTAAAGCAGAAACCGGAGTAGGAGCAGCCATTGCAGCAGGCAACCAAGAAGAAAACGGAATTTGAGCACTCTTAGTCATTGCTGCCAAAACAACAAGAAAAGAAATCAATTCCATTTCAACAGAACCTGACAAAAACTCCAAATAATAAATAAAACTCCAGCTACCAAAATTAATTATCCAAGCAATAACTATTAACAAAGCAACATCACCAATTCGATTAGACAAAACTGTCAGCATACCAGCACCATAGGACCTCATATTCTGATAATAAATTACCAACAAATAAGAAACCAAACCCAAACCATCCCAACCTAATAAAATACTAATGATATTAGGACTAATAATCAAAAACATCATAGAAACAACAAACATCAAAACTAATATAATAAACCGAACAATATTCAAATCACCAAATATATAATCATCACTATAAAGAATAACTAAAGAAGAAATAATAAAAACAAACCCTATAAACAATAAAGACATTCAATCAAACAAAAAAGTTATAATAACTGATCTACCATTCAATGTAATAATATTTCAATCAATAAAGTAAACTAAATCACTTATAATAAAATAAACACCACAAAAACAACAAAAACAACCCGAAAAAAACAAAAAAACAAATCTAATAAAACAAATAGACAAAAACATAAATCTAAAATATAAATCTATATCATCGGCACCACAAACCAATATTTTCTACTTAAACTATTTAGATTCAATTTAAATTCAAAGAACAGAAACATCAACCCTCAAAATAATCAAATTTAATGGAAATCAATGCAAAAACAACAACAAAAATTCACGAACATAACCCAGAGAACATGAATAAAGACCAGAATAAATAAAACCATGCTGACTATAAGAATATAAATAAAGAGTATAAGCAGCACTAAAAAAAGATAAAAAAATTAAAACAAATATTAAACATCAAGATCAAGAAACCAAACTACTTAATAAACCAATCTCACCAAGAAGATTAAGAGAAGGAGGAGCCGCCATATTACAGGCTCTTAATAAAAATCATCATATAGCCATTCTAGGCATCAAATTAATTAAACCCTTACTAATCAAAAGACTTCGTCTACCAAACCGCTCATAAGAAATATTAGAAAGACAAAAAAGACCAGAAGAACACAACCCATGAGCCACCATTAAAGCAAAAGATCTACAAACCCCCCAATAATTAAGCGTCATAATTCCACCAATAACCATTCTCATATGAGCTACAGAAGAATAAGCAATTAATGATTTCAAATCAGTCTGCCGTATACAAAATAAACTAACAAATAAACCACCAACCAAACCCAAAGCAACCCAAACAATACTAAACCTAAACCCAAATTTAAACAACACAGGAAAAACACGAAGAAGGCCATAACCACCTAATTTCAACAGAACCCCCGCCAAAATTATGGAACCAGAAACCGGAGCCTCAACATGAGCCCTCGGAAGCCACAAGTGAACTATAAATATAGGCATCCTAACTAGAAAGGCAAAAACTATACAAACATAAAATAAACCACCAACCAAATTTCTACTCCCACCAAGCAAAAACAAACACAATGACCCTAAATTATTATATACAAATAAAATACCAACCAATAAGGGAAGAGATGCCAATAAAGTATAAAATAATAAATAAATACCAGCCTGAACACGCTCAGGTTGATACCCTCACCCCAAGATTAAAAACAAAGTAGGAATTAATCTACTCTCAAAAAAAACATAAAATGAGAGTAGATTAATTCTTCTAAAAGTACAATACAACATAACCAAAAGAAACACAACAACAAATACAAAAAATCCAGAGAAATAATTAGTTCGAAAAACAGACTCTCTAGCCAAAATTATAAGAACACAAATCCATAAACTAAGAAGAACAAGACCGTAAGAAATCAAATCACACCCAAATATATAACCTAAACTACCTCAACAAAAAAAATAAGGAAGGAAAAAAAAATAAACAAAAGAAATAAAAAATAATAATGAACAAATCAATCATCAAGATCAAGAAAAAAAACATAAAGGGGTCAAAAAAATAAAAAAAAATAAAAACCTTAACATTGAAGAACACTATAAGACTGAAAATAATCATTTCCATGACTACGAATCATGGAAACTAAAATAGATAAACCCAACGAACCCTCACAAACAGAAAAAACTAGAAAATAAACAACAAAAAATAAACTATAATTAAATTTACACAAATAAAAATAAACAGAAAAATATAAAACCAACACAATAAACTCTAATCTTAATAAAGTAATTAATAAATGCTTACGACTAGAAGAAAAAGCCCAAACACCACAAAAATAAACAACAAAAAAATATAATCACATTGGCATTAAATAAAGTTTTAATAATTTAACAAAAATATTGGTCTTGTAAACCAAAAATAAGGATCAACCTTTTAAAGCTTCAGAGGAAAGGTAAATACCATTTCATTAATCCCCAAAACTAATATTTTAAATAAAATACCCTCTGATATAACAAAATTACTTATATCAATAAGAACAATAACAAGCTTAATATTTACACAAATAAAACACCCACTAGCTATAGGACTAATATTACTATTACAAACCACTATGATATGTTTAATCAGAGGTACAATATACAGAAGATTTTGGTTCTCATACATCTTATTCATAATCATAATTGGTGGTATATTAGTACTATTTATATATATAACAAGATTGGCTTCAAACGAAATATTTTCACCATCAAACAAAATATTAATGATTATACTACCAATATTGCCTATTCTAATATATATTATACCAACAATAACCAACAATAAAGAAATAAATATTCACGAAAACATAATAGAAAACGAAATTATAATTACAACAACTGTTATATATAATCAAATAATAGGAATAATAACAACAATATTAGTATTATATATATTATTAACCTTAATTGTAGTGGTAAACATCATCAACGTATCAAAGGGACCACTACGACACACAAAATAATGAATAAACCCACACGAAACAAACACCCCTTATTTAAAATTGCTAACGACGCCCTAGTAGACTTACCAACACCATCTACAATTAGAGGTTGATGAAACTTTGGATCACTATTAGGAATCTGCTTAGTGGCACAAATTGCAACTGGATTATTATTAGCAATACATTACTGCCCAAACATCGACACAGCATTCAACAGAGTAAGACACATTTGTCGAGACGTAAACTATGGCTGGCTACTACGAACACTACATGCAAATGGGGCCTCACTATTCTTTGTTTGTATTTACTTACATACAGGCCGAAATTTATATTACGGATCATATAATTTTATACACACTTGATCTGTAGGAGTGGTAATCCTATTTCTAACTATAGCAACAGCATTTATAGGTTATGTCCTACCTTGAGGACAAATATCATTCTGAGGTGCAACTGTAATTACAAATCTATTATCCGCAATTCCATATGTAGGAAAGGAGGTAGTTCAATGAGTATGAGGTGGATTCGCAGTAGACAACGCCACGCTTACACGATTTTTCGCATTGCATTTCCTAATACCATTTGTAATTGCAGCAATAGTTCTAATTCACCTCTTGTTCCTACACCAAACAGGATCAAATAATCCTCTGGGATTAAATAAAAACTCCGACAAAATCCCATTCCATCCTTATTTTACAGTAAAGGATATCTTAGGATTCACAATCACCCTTATAGCTTTAACAATCCTAACCCTAAAAGAACCCTACATCTTAAGAGACCCTGATAATTTCACGCCAGCCAACCCTTTAGTAACCCCAGTACATATTCAACCAGAGTGATACTTCCTATTCGCATACGCAATCTTACGATCAATCCCAAATAAACTAGGAGGAGTAATTGCCCTAGCAATATCAATTGCTATTTTATTCATCATACCAACAAATAAATCCAAATTCCGAGGCACACAATTCTACCCAATTAATCAAGTACTATTCTGAACAATAACAAATATTGTAATTTTATTAACATGAATTGGAGCACGCCCAGTAGAAGACCCTTATATCCTAACAGGACAGATTTTAACAACACTATACTTCGCATATTATATAATAAATCCTATAATAACAAACTTATGAGATAAAATAACAAACCAATAGTTAAAAAGCTATAGAAAAAGCCTAATGTTTTGAAAACATTATGAAAGAAGTTTAAATCTTCTATTAACTTATAATACCTAAATTAATACACTACAACAAAGAAAAAATAAAACACTTAAGACCAACAAAAAACAAAAGATAATTTAATGAAAGAGGTAAAAATCTCCTCCAAGCTAAATACATTAACTTATCATAACGAAACCGTGGCAAAGTACCACGAACCCACACAAATAAAAAAGAAAGATAAGTAAGTTTTAAATAAAAAAGAAAAGAATAAAGATCTCTACCCAAGAAAATAATACAAAATAATAAACTTATAAAAAGAATACTTGCATATTCCGCCAAAAAAATTAAAGCAAAACCACCACCACCATACTCAACATTAAACCCAGAAACAAGTTCAGATTCACCCTCAGCAAAGTCAAAAGGAGTACGATTAGTCTCAGCTAAACAAGAAATAAATCAAATAAAAGACAAAGGAAGAGAAAAAAAAATTAACCACAAATAAACCTGAAAGAAATAAAAATATACTAAATTATAACTACAAATCAAAACAACAAAAGAAAGTAAAATAAATGCTAATCTAACCTCATAAGAAATAGTTTGAGCTAAAGCACGAAGACCACCTAATAGTGAATAACCAGAATTAGAAGACCACCCAGCAATCATAACAGTATAAACACCAAGGCTAGTACAAGCCAAAAAAAACAATAAACCTAACTCAAAAGAGATAAAACCACTCAAATATGGAATTAACAATCAAACCAACAAAGATAGAAAAAACCCAAAAATTGGAGAAAAATAATAAATTAAATAATTAGAAACCAAAGGAAAATACTGCTCCCTAGTAAACAACTTAATTGCATCTCTAAAAGGCTGAAAAATACCAATGAACCCAACCTTATTGGGACCCTTACGAATATGAATATAACCTAAAACCCTACGCTCCAATAAAGTAAGAAATGCTACACCAACCATAACAAAAATCATAAGTAACAAAAAAACAACAACAATAAAAAAAAGATCAAACACATACTACTTGTAAAATAAAATTTTACATTAATAGATTCTAAATCCAATGCACTTATCTGCCAAAATAGTATTATAATATTAATGAAAATCATATTACAATTTAAAATTATTCCAAATATCCGGTCCTCTCGTACTAAGATATAAACTATTTTATAGATAGAAACCAACCTGGCTCACGCCGGTCTGAACTCAGATCATGTAAGATTTTAAAGGTCGAACAGACCTAATCACTTTCAGCTCCTGCACCGAAAATTCACCTTAATCCAACATCGAGGTCGCAAACCTCCCCGCCAATAAGAACTCTCAAGGAAGATAACGCTGTTATCCCTAAGGTAATTTAATCTTATAATCAAAATAAATGGATCAAATAAATATATATAAATATATAAAAATACAAGAGGAGTTAAATAATATTCCTCCCATCACCCCAACAAAACATTAAATTCTACTCAAAACAGTAAACAAACAATTAAACAAAAACAAATTAAATGTAAAACTCTATAGGGTCTTCTCGTCCCATAAAAACATCTGAGTATTTTAACCCAAAACCTAAATTCAATTTTTATAACCCAATTCTTCTAAGACAGCTCGTGTCTCGTCAAGCCATTCATACCAGATCACAATTAAAGAACTAATGATTATGCTACCTTTGCACGGTCAAAATACCGCGGCCCTTCAACTTTTAAACGTCAGTGGGCAGGCCATACTTCAAAAACTAACAAGAAAAGATGTTTTTGTTAAACAGGCGGACACATAAACTTTGCCGAATTCCTTAAAAGAAATTAACACCTAATTCACTATAACACCACAAAAAACAAGATTTACTAATTACACAATAATTATTATACAAACAAAGATAAAGAAAACATTTCAATAAAAACTTAAATTACAAAAAATAAACAAAAGAACAAATAAAATTTTAACATAATCAAATTGAAAATCACTATAAAATCCACAAAACCATATTAAGACCAAAAATTATAAATATAAAATAAAGAGCTAATCCCCCTTAATCTTAACATCAAATAAAAATAAATAAATAAATAATAAAAATTAAATAAGATGTATGAATTAAATTCATTTCTTGAAAAACCAGAAACCATTAAAGACGAATAACATTTCACTACCAATAAATTATTATTAATACTAATGAAACAGTAACTAACATAAATTATTAACTCCTTTAAAATCGGGAAATAAAAATAAATAATAAAATTCAATGAACCCTGATACACAAGGTACGAAAAATAAAATCAACTTCCAAAAAAACATTATATAAAATATAATCAACCCCTCACAGTACAAATAAACTATAGTATAAAAAATTAAACCAAAAAATTACAATAACCCACAATGATTCTTCAATAAAATAAATATTAAAACAAATAAATAATACAAGACAATCAACAAAATCAGACCATGCCGAATTGCACGACACAATAATTCAGCGTAAATGAAAACTCAACTAATAGAAATAGCCTGATATAGAATTTCACCAATCCAGCCACACCTTCCGGTACGACCACTTTGTTACGACTTATCTCATTAACAATAATTTGAACGAGAGCGACGGGCGATGTGTACATATCCCAGAACCATTTATCATAATAACAGTCTACAAATTATTACAACCAAATCCAATTTCATGTCAGTATTTTAAACCAAAACAATCCAAAAACAAATATTAATGTAATCCATCATTCACTTAGAAACAAGCTGCACCTTGACCTGAAATAAATCAAAATAAAGAAACAAGAAAATTAAATAAACTCTAAAAAGATAATCAATAAACGGCGGTATACAAACCTTAATAATAAACCAAGTAAGGTCCAACGTGGACTATCGATAACGAGACAGATTCCTCTGAACGGAATGAGATACCGCCAAATTCTTTAAGTTTCAAGAACATAACTAATACTACTCAGGCAAATAAATATTAACATTCAAAAATAATAGGGTATCTAATCCTAGTCTACTAAAAGAATTTCATAGCCTCCAAATATAAATAAGAAAATAATGAAAATAAAAATTTCACCTAATAACCAACAAAATATAATCAACCACCAATAAATAATACAACTACCTATGCCAAACACATTCAAATGCCTCCAAGGTATAACCGCGGCTGCTGGCACAAAATTTAACCGAAACTAAATGTATTGCTAAATATAAGGAAACTTAATTAACCAATAACAACTAATGAGAACTAAACTAAAATATTTAACCACCCTGAACCTATTTAAAATTCAGACAAATATTCACGCACAAACTTACATATAGAACAAACATAAAATGAACGAAAAAGCAAGAATAAAACTTCACTCTAAAATAAATTATAAGCAAAATGGTACAAAACATAAAATATATAATAAGTTAACATACAAATAATAATATAAAGCAACATAAATAATCAAGTACTTTCCATACTATACACGTTTTTAGCCCAGACCAGTAAAAACCTTGCATCACGCACCAAACAAGAAAAACCCGATTTAAATCAACTACTTTACTCTTAACTCTTATAATAACAAAAAAACTAATAATGGTACAAATATACTTTATACTAATAAATATAAACTAAGTGTACAAAACAATAACAAGAAAAACCCGATTTAAATCAACTACTTTACTCTTAACTCTTATAATAACAAAAAAACTAATAATGGTACAAATATACTTTATACTAATAAATATAAACTAAGTGTACAAAACAATAAC